GCATGAATAGCCGGGATAGTATGGAATCGAAATGATCTCTGGATTGATCAGAAGACCCCTTCAATTGGCTAGAATACCTTCCTTGAACGAAACTAGATCTTGTGGAAGCACAGTGAATGAATATTTGACGATATATTCCGTGCCTTGCTAAAAAACCGATCCTTGTTTCCCAATCGCACATTGTATAACCCAATCCAAGTATAACCCAATCCAATTCTCTCTTGATAGGGTCCTCCAAAAATCCGATTCGTACGGATTATTACCCCAAATAACGAATAGATCTTGGCGGAATTGCCGCATATGAAATTGAGAACAATTTTGCAAAGAAATAGCGCACTTCTTTCTCGCGAAGAGATGGGAAAGATGTTCAATCTTATTTGATTCAATAGTTGACTCAGCTCCTTGTTGTTTAAAGAAACCCCCCACTTCAATTGGTTTTTTTTTCACGAAAAGCAAACATGAGATAACAAATCCAGTCTTTCACTAAGATTTTGAATAACTGTACCGAATTCTAATTGATTCTCTTTCGCCCCTTCCTCGAATAACGAGGGTCAAATAATTCCCAATCATGGTAGTTTCGGATCGGATCATCCATATAATATACAAAAGCAAACTCCAGATATTCGATATTTTTCTCTTTGAATGAGATCTCAATTCCAGCGATGGTTTCATTAGATATCTTACAACTAGAATTAGAATCCCTCTTTTTTCCGATCCAGTTCCTCCACCATCGCGAACCCCAATGAAATTCCGACATGATACACTTTTTAGTTATTGGGAGAACCCAAGTACTCTCTGTCGGATCCAGGAAACCGCTCTCAGAGATCTTTTTTCCTTTTGTAAGATACAGAAGCGAAACAATCCACCGAGTGATATTGGAAGACAAAAAGGATTCTTCCAATGTATCATTTCTCAGTCCAATGGAATGCAGCTATATAGGAAAAAGTCCTGTCAAATAGAGATCTTTTCTTTCAAGCATCTTTCGATTGTTAAGACAATATAGACAATATATAAGGACCACTACTCCAAATAGTACTACACCCTTGAAAAAGAGTACTATGACCCTTGAGCGTGAAATATCGATTGCTTGTTGAACCCTGTGAATTGCGTGAAAGTATTATTCCCTCAATTATGGAGTCAAAAAATTTTAGAAAACGTTCTTGGTCGAACAAAATGTGAATGAAAGATTCCAGTGTTAAGCAATAGTGATAATTCTTGATCTCTCTCAATATCTCTCTTAATTCGAAAATAACAAATGTAAATCGTTTGATGTATTCATCTTTTTGAATAATATACTACCTCCTCCTCCATTTTAAGAAAGAAACTTTTTGACTTTTTTTTATGAAATTCACGTTAGGAAATGAAACTCAATTGTCTTGATTTATACTTGATACTAAGTCATTCTTTCTTTATACTCAACTTGTATGGAGTTATACTCAATATTTCATTTCAATTGGAATTTGCTTATTTACCATGTACGAGGATCCCCGCTACGCATCCATGGCTGAATGGTTAAAGCACCCAACTCATAATTGGCGAATTCGTAGGTTCAATTCCTACTGGATGCACACCAACGGGACCGTCCATCCAATAAGTCTATTGGAATTCGATCTGTATTAATGGAATCTCATCATCCATACATAACATAACGAATTGGTGGACTATAGTCTTATCATAAATAGGAAAAGTAAGAACTAGCATGAGTATTGAGACTCAAACTCAGAGAAAATAAAATCGATTTATGGATGGAATCAAATAGGCAGGCAGTATTGACAGAAAAAAGGATTCGGTTATTGAAGAAAAAGCAATATACTTTGAATGTCGAATCAGGATTCACTAGGACAGAAAAAAAAAAAGCATTGGGTCGAACGCTTCTTTGGTGTCAAGGTAATAGCTATGAATAGTCATCGACTCCCGGTAAGGAAGGGGTAGAATAATGAAACCTAGTATGGGACATCCAATACATTACAGATGTATGATCATTATGTCTCATTTGGGTTATTCTATTCTATCTCTTAGAAAGAAAGAAAAGAACTGAAATCAAAAGAATTAATACCATGCCGAAACATTTATACAAAACCGCTACCCTGAGCACACGCAGCGGAGCCGTAGACATTCAAGTGAAATCCAATACACGAAATAATTTGATCTATGGACAGCATCGTTGTGGTAAAGGCCGTAATGTCCGAGGAATCATTACCGTAAGGCATAGAGGGGGAGGTCATAAACGTCTATACCGTAAAATAGATTTTCGACGGAACCAAAAAAATATAAAAAATATATATGGGAAAATCGTAACCATAGAATATGACCCTAATCGAAATGCATATATTTGTCTCATACACTACGGGGATGGTGAGAAGGGATATATTTTATATCCCAGAGGGGCTCGAATTGGAGATACCATTATTTCTGGTACAGAAGTTCCTATAAAAATGGGAAATGCCCTACCTTTGAGTGCGGTTTGAACTATTTATTTACGGAATTGGAAGGAACCAATTAGGTTTACGACGAAACCTAGAAATCGATCACTGATCCAATGTGAATACCTCTACAGGATAGACCTCAACAGAAAACTGAAGAGTAACGGCAGCAAGTGATTGAGTTCAGTAATTCCTCATATAAAATTATTGACTCTAGAGATATAGTAATATGGAGAAAACAAAATTGTTTCAAGCACCGACAGAAGCGGGCGGCCCTTTTTTCAAATATAGGAGAACGGGTTATTCACATTTCATTTGATGGTCAGAGGCGAATTGAAAGTTAAGCGGTGGTAATTCTAAAGATTCCCCGGGGGAAAAATAGAGATGTCTCCTACGTTACCCATAATATTGGAAGTATCGACGTAATTTCATAGAGTCATTCGGTCTGAATGCTACATGAAGAACATAAGCCAGATGAAGGAACGGGAAGACCTAGGATGTAGAAGAGCATAACATGAGTGATTCGGCAGATTTAGATTCCTATATATCCACTCATGTAGTACTTTACTTCATTATAGGATATATAAGATCTATCTGTATAGATATCATCATCTACACCCAGAAAGCCGTATGCTTTGGAAGAAGCTTGTACAGTTTGGGAAGAGGTTTTGACTGATCAAAAAAAGAAGAATCTACTTCAACCCATATACCCTTAGGTACGGCCATACATAACATAGAAATCACACTTGGAAGGGGTGGACAATTAGCTAGAGCTGCAGGTACTGTAGCGAAACTGCTTGCAAAAGAGGGTAAATCGGCCACATTAAAATTACCTTCGGGAGAGGTTCGTTTAATATCCCAAAACTGCTCAGCAACAGTCGGACAAGTAGGAAATACTAGGGCAAAGCTTAAAAAGTTTGGTAAAGCCGGATCGAAATGTTGGTTAGGTAAGCGTCCTGTAGTAAGAGGAGGAGTTATGAACCCCGTAGACCATCCCCATGGGGGCGGTGAAGGGAAGGCCCCAATTGGTAAAAAAAAACCCGTAACCCCGTGGGGTTATCCTGCACTTGGAAAAAGAACTAGAAAAAGGAATAAATATAGTGAAAATTCGATTCTTCGTCGCCGTAGTAAATAGGATAGAGAAAATCGAATTTCTTTCTTCGCCTTTTCAAAAAAAAAAAAAAAAATGGGGGAAATTCATTATGCCACGTTTACCAAAAAAAAATTCTTTTGTAAGCATTAATTTAGTAAACAAAATAAAGAAGGTTAACACAAAGCGAGAAAAAGAAATAATAAAAACCTGGTCCCGAGCATCAACCATTATACCCATAATGGTTGGCCATACCATTGCTATCCATAATGGAAAGCAACATTTACCTATTTATATAACAGATGATATGGTGGGACAAAAATTGGGCGAATTTTCACTTACTCGGGATTTTGCCGAATATGAAAAATCAAAAAAAGATACAAAATCTCGCAAAAAAAAAAACTGAATCGAAATGTCGTCGATTATGTCGGTAATATCTTGAATAGAATAATATATATATATATTATAGTAGTATATCATTCTATTATTTATATAATATAAATTATCTTTATTATGGTATTCTTTTTTTTTTTTTTTATTATTTTATATATCAATTAGGAAAATCTTTTTATTGAACAAAAAAAAGATTCAAAAATGATGGGAAAAGGTATTCAAAAGAAATATGAAACTGACAAAAAAAAAATAAAACTCAAACTAAATAAAGGCGGGTGAGGTAAAGCCTATTTATGATAAAAAAGAATCTACCAGAAGTATACGCACTACGTCAACATATACATATGTCTTCTCACAAAGCACGAAGAGTAATTGATCAGATTCGTGACCGTTCCTACGAAGAAACGCTTATGATACTTAAATTTATGCCCTATCAAGCAACTTATCCGATTTTGAAATTAGTTTCTTCTGCAGCAACAAATGCTATTCAGAGTCGAGGTTTTAATAAAGCCAATTTAGTGATTAGTCAAGCAAAAGTCAATCAGGGACCTACGGGGAAAAAAAGAAGACCTCGGGCTCGAGGACGAAATTGTTTAATAAAAAAACAAACCTGTCATATAACAATTGTATTAAAAGATACATCTTTACTACCAAGAGAAACAAGAGACTACCAAGAGAAACAAGAGGACTTTTCTATTAGGACATTTTAGACATAATAATATTAGTGGAGGAATATGGGACAAAAAACAAACGCACTTGGTTTCAGACTTGGGACAAACCAAAACCATCATTCTATTTGGTTTGCAAAACCAAAAAAGTATTCTGAAGAGCTACAAGAAGATAAAAAAATACGAAATTGTATACAAAATTATGTGCAAAAAAATAAAAAAACCTTGGAGCTTGAGGGACTGACATGTATAGAGATTAAAAAAAGAATCGATGTCATTAAAGTCATAATCTATTTCGCATTTATAACCCGAAACATAAAAAAAAAAGAAGACCGACCTGAAATAATTCTTCGAAGAATTCAAAAATTCAAAATAAATCTAGACCAAGAACTTAATTGTATGAACCGAGAGACAAGTATTGATATTATCAAAATTGCAAAGCCTTTGGGGCATCCTAATATTCTTGCAGAATATATAGGGATTCAATTAAAGAATAGAGTTTCATTTGGCAAAGCCATGAGAGGTGCTATTCGACTCGCCAAACTGGGGCATAGCAAGGGAATTCAAAAAGTCAAAGGAATTATAATACAAATAAAAGGGCGCGTTGCCGGAAAAGACAGGAAACGTTTCGAATGGATTAGAGATGGTATAATTCCCCTACAAACCGCTCGAGCTAAAATAGATTATTGTGCCTATCCTATTACAACTTTTCGTGGGGTAATAGGTATAAAAATATGGATATTTATTGACAAGGTAGACAAGGTAGACAAGGTAGACAAGGTAGACACGGAAGACACGGAAGACAAGGTAGGCACGGAAGACACGGAAGACACGAAATAAAAAATAAACGCCTACTTGACTTGGATTAACGTTCTAAACTTTTCTAGACATAGATAGAACAAAAGATGGAAAAAGTAAAAAAAAAAAAAATAGCGAAAGATTTTTAATTTGATTTTTGATTAAAGAAGCAAGCAAGTAAGGTTCAATAAAAATTCGATTCATATCATAATTGAATAGACTTGCTATGCTTAGTGTGTGACTCGTAGGTTTTTTACTTAGGATCAGCATAAAAAAAAAGGACTAACACAAACTATGAACTCAAAAGTTCCTAATTACTAACCAACCCATCGCTTCACATTATCTGTATGAAAAAAATCCGTCAAGATATGATATAGTATATATATCATTTTAGCAATTGAAAATTTTTTTTGCCTAAAACAATTAATATGATTTTAGGCGAAAAAAAAAAAATAGAAAATTATACAGAGAAATGAAAGGAAGGGCGAAAGAAAGAGAGAAAAACACACCACTGATATGGGATTCCAATATATATGTAAGGTCTATGACTATGAATCGTCTCATAATCATCAAAACTAATGTAATAAAGCATCAATACTACTTGATACTTGATATATAATTTCATGCAAATTTAACGAATCTATTTGTTTCTAGATTCTAGAACAAAAAAATCAAGAGCCTGAGGCCAATAACGACTAAAAAAATTGACTCGAGAACAAATAGAAGTAAAAGCTCCTTGGTACAATAAAGATCTAAGCATGAATCAAAAGGCGATGGGAACGATGGAACCTATAAATACATATGATTCTTATGATTCTATTGAAAATGAATCTTAATGATTTATTGAGCAGGATGGCGAAAGAAACCGGAAGACAATTTATTTATTCTAAGAGGTCATGAGTTAACGTATAAATCCTCCAAACCAGAATAAAATATTCAAAGAGTCAATATTCGCCCGCGAAGGTTTTTATGTTATTGGTTTTATATTGGAAATTCGAAGCCGCTCCCGGCTAGCTCGTAAAAGTTGAATAAGATTTTCTTTTCAAAAATGAGAATAAAATTTGACTAAGTATCATACAAAAAAAATGAATCGAAAAATGAAAGTTGGGAAATTTTTAAAAAATACAAAAATTGGGTAGAGTATTTATTAACGACGTGTTTTTTTGTTGAATCATTTTATTCGCGAGGAGCTGTATGAGAAGAAACTCTCATGTCCAGTTCTGTAGTAAAGACGGAATTCAGAACAAACCATCTATTATAACCCCAAAAAGACCAGATTCTGTAGACAACATAGAGGACGAATGAAAGGGATATCCTATCGAGGTAATAATATTTGTTTCGGAAAATATGCTCTTCAGGCACTTGAACCCGCTTGGATTACATCTAGACAAATAGAGGCAGGACGCCGGGCAATGACGCGAAATGCACGACGCGGAGGAAAAATATGGGTACGCATATTTCCGGACAAACCAGTTACTATAAGGACTACAGAAACACGCATGGGTTCTGGTAAAGGACATCCCAAGTATTGGGTTGCTGTTGTTAAACCAGGTAAAATACTTTATGAAATGGGAGGAGTAAAAGAAAAGATAGCGAGAAAAGCTATTGAAATAGCAGCATCAAAAATGCCTATCCGTACCCAATTCATTATTGCAATCTAGTAACCAAGGTAATAAATAGAGAAACAAAGTAATATAGAAGCAAAGGAGAAGCAAAGGAAAAAGGCCTTTGAAATCAAACAAATCAAAAACGAGTGGGAAGTTTATTTATTTTTTTTTGAACAACTAATATTACTTACTTTTTTCCATTTGTATTAAATAAATATCAAGAGATCAAAAAATGATATGATCCAATCTCAAACCCTTTTAAAGGTAGCCGATAACAGCGGAGCCCGACAATTAATGTGTATTCGAATCATAGGGACTAGTACTCGACGCTATGCTAAGCTCGGTGACATTATTGTTGCTGTGATCAAGGAAGTAGGGCCAAATTCTTCACTAGAAAGATCAGAAGTGGTCCGAGCTCTAATTGTACGTACTTGTAAAGAATTCAAACGGGACGACGGTGTACTAATGCGATTTGATGATAATGCTGCCGTTATTCTTGATCAAAAAGGAAATCCAAAAGGAACTAGAATTTTTGGCCCGATTCCTGAGGAATTAAGAGATTTCAATTTCACTAAAGTAGTTTCATTAGCATCTGAAGTATTGTAATTGTAAAAGAGAAACTAATCTAAGACTATTACTATTTCATATAGTAAGTCGTTTTTATATAGGAAATAGTTTTTCACGCATATACCTTGATTTATTCTATTCATTTTTATTTTTATTTATTTTTATTTATATATATATAAATATATAAATATTAGTAGTATATAATAATATTAGTGGATCTTAGTATATATAAGAATATTAGTGGATCTTAGTATATATTAGTATATATATATTTTTTTAGATTCTATTCATTGTTACTAGTTACTCGAATCTAAACCGAGAATTCATAAATTAATAGAGTGAATTCATAACAAAACAAAAAGTATGTTGATTATATCAAAATTTGGGAACAATAATCTTTTTTTATCATGAGTATGGACACTATTGCTGACATAATAACTTCTATACAAAATGCTGACATGGCTAAAAAAGAAACTGTTAAAATAGCCTCTAATAAGATGATGGAAAACATTATTAAAATCCTTTTACAAGAGGATTTTATTGAAAATGTCAGGAAACACCGGGAAGGCAATAAAAATTTTTTAGTTTTAACCCTACGACATAGAAGGTGGAATAGAAAGGGATCCTATCGAACGAGTCTAAATATAAAACGGATCAGTCGACCGGGTTTACGAATCTATTCTAACTATCAAAAAATTCCTAGAATTTTAGACGGAATGGGAATTGTAATTCTTTCGACTTCTCGGGGTATAATGACAGATCGAGAAGCTCGACTAGAAAAAATCGGTGGAGAAATCTTATGTTGTATCTGGTAAGGTTTACGATATCCGAATTGGATCTGAATTCCTATTTTATTTGAAAAAAGAAAGAAAAAGAACAGGTTTATTGTCTATTGTTTCTAGAGAGTATTATACTGCTCCTACAGTATTGACAGTATAGAATACTTCAAGAAAATTTTAGACGGAATTGAAAACGAAAATGGATTTCGGAAGATTGAATTACCGAACTACCTTCCTTCCAATTGTATAGTTGAAATTTTTTTTGGTCATAAAGTTCTGGGGTTAGGTAGGCTATGGTTCGAAAATGATCGGCCGTCATTTTGTTTTATATGTACGAGAAGATAGAGCAAAAAAACAGCTAAGTCATTCGAATTTCAATTTGACTTAAGACGCCTAATTGATAGATTCCTCAACATTTCTCAACACAGATTGGAATGATTAGAGAGTTTTTCAACTTCAACATTCCAGTTATAGGATAGGAATACAATTCAAGATTTCAGCAAAAACAACTGTTCCTCAACTCAAATAGATACTCAAATAGATATATATATTTTATTTAAACTAAAGGAATACAAAATATGAAAAAACGGGCTTCAGTTCGTAAAATTTGTACAAAATGTCGACTGATACGTAGACGGGGTCGACTTGTAGTAATGTGCTCGAACCCCAAGCACAAACAGAAACAAGGATAATCTTTATAAACTCCGAAAGTTCGAAACTTTTAAACAAGGGTGCTCTTGCTATAAAGAATTTAATGTACAAATAAAAAAAGATCTTTTTGACCTAAAATGGACAAATCCATAAATTCTTTTTATCAAAAATATGCCAAAACCCTACCGCTTCCGCAAAATAGGTTTATACAGGAGACGTAAGAAGATACGTCAAATAGGAAAGGCGGTTATTCATATTCAAGCAAGTTTCAATAATACTATTGTGACTGTTACAGATATGACGGGTGAAGTGATCTCTTGGTCCTCCGCGGGCACTTGTGGATTCAAAAGCCGAAAAAAAAAGACAGCTTTTGCTGCACACACCACAGCAAGAGATGCTATTCGTCCAATACAAGGGATGCAAGAAGCAGCTGTCAAGCTAAAAGGTTCGGGTCGTGGAAGAGATGCGGCATTAAGAGTTATTCAGAGAAGTGGTATCCGTGTCACTTGTGTCCAGGACATAAGCCCTATGCCCCATAATGGATGCCGGCCCCCTACAAAAAGACGTATATAAAAAAAAGACTTATATAAAAATAAATATGAAATGAATCTATTTCATAGAGAAAAAAAAAAAATAAAAAAATGATTTGAGTAAGGGAGAAGATTATTATGGTTGGGGAAAAAGTAACAATATCTACTCGTACACTACAGTGGAAGTGTGTTGAATCAAGAACATACAATAAGCGTCTTTATTATGAGCGCTTTATTCTAGCTCCACTTTTGAAAGGTCAAGCCGATACAATAGGCATTGCAATGCGAAGAGCTTTGCTTGCAGAAACAGAAGGAACACGTATTACACGTGCAAAATTTGAGCAAATACCACACGAATTTTCGACGATAATGGGTAGTCAAGAATCAGTACATCAAATTTTAATGAATTTGAAAGCAATTGTCTTAAGAAGCAATTTATATGGAACTCACACCGCGTCGATTTGTGTCAAAGGTCCTCGAGAAGTAACTGCTCA